TCATAAATCGAGTCAATGCATAGGAAATGAATGCATTTCCATACTATTAAGTTAAGTGAAATAGATAAGACATAATCTGGATTATACCACATCACTTATTTTACTGGATCTTACAGAGCCTGTTCATGCAGGACATGATCGAGTCTGATCATAGAAAAGATTCTCTTCAAGCGAACCGGCCTATCCTCTGTAGGGGGCTTGCGCGGTGGTTGGAACAAAGACACATTTCATTGTAAATTCAAATGTGGCAGATAAGGGAAAGTCATATATCTGCGCGGTCCAATCAATAGTTCAAATCACACACTCCCATAATCCATTTTTTCTTCGGAGAATTCCCTTCAACTATTCGTGTATGTCAAATAAAATAAATAATCCAATTTTGTTAAGTTGAAGGGAAATATCCAAATACATGTCTTATTCTTTTAAATAATCCATATTTGTAGCAATGAAATACTATTGTTCCTCCCCCAAATGATAAATGATTGATTACAAATATATATGATCCATATTCTCTATAAAGGACCGGAAATGCCTTGCTTACGTATCATTGGAAAGTGCATTAACATAAATACGGCAGTAAGAAGAGGTAATACAAAAGTATGTAAACTATAAAAACGAGTCAAGGTAGATTGTCCTACACTAGCACTTCCGCGTAATAACTCTACCAAAGACGATCCTATTACAGGAATAGCTTCAGGTACACCTGTTACAATTTTTACTGCCCAATAACCAATTTGGTCCCAAGGTAAGGAATAACCAGTTACACCAAAAGATGCGGTCAATACAGCCAAAACTACACCCGTAACCCAAGTCAATTCGCGAGGTTTTTTAAAACCACCAGTGAGATACACACGAAATACGTGCAGAATCATCATTAAGACCATCATACTTGCCGACCATCGATGAACTGATCGGATTAACCAACCAAAGTTAGCCTCAGTCATTATATATTGAACAGAAGCAAAAGCCTCAGTAACGGTCGGACGATAATAAAAAGTCATAGCAAACCCCGTCGCTACTTGGACTAAAAAACAAGTAAGTGTAATTCCTCCTAAACAATAAAATATGTTGACATGAGGAGGAACGTATTTACTAGTTATATCGTCGGCAATCGCCTGAATCTCAAGACGTTCTTCGAACCAATCATAGACTTTATTGAGATAGGTAAACCAAGGGAACTCCCCCCTGAGAACCGTATATGAGAATTTCATCTCGTACGGCTCAAACAGAAATACCCCAATACTGGTTGTAACGGAAACGGATATGTGTAATAGAAAGTTTGAAACCTCTTAACTTAATCCTATGATTCCAATCTTCTCTGAAGATAAGAAAAAGTAGAAATCCGAAAGCTATTCTTTGTGGTTATAATGCCAAAATCTCAAGTCGGCTCACTCGTCTTTATCTTGATCGTTACAGGCCTCTTGAATATTCTATTTACTTCATTTTTTCTTTTATTTGTGTTATTTTTTATTTGTGTGTGTAATGCGACTTTACTGCTGTCTTCTTTATTATTTGATAGGAATTCTCTTGTTAAGACCCTATGAATCAATTAAAAAAAACCTCAGATTCATACCAGAACCACGATGATTGAAAAAAAAAACCTTTAATCTAAGCCCAAAAATTCCCTGAGTAAGAACTACTGGATCATCACATATTCAATGAATAGATATAATGAAAAAAATCCAAAGAAAGTCCTTTGATCAAAATAAAGATAAGCGGTGGCGGTTTGAAAGAATCAAAATCTTTCGATTTATTATAACTTAACTTCTAACTCTTTGAAAAAGATTTTTAAGTCCGGTTGCGAGGTCTAAATATTAAGTATGAATCATAGTTCTAATACTTTCGAATCTATTTTCTATATTCCGTGCTCCAGATACTAGAATAAATATCTGATGGGGTAAAACCATCTCTATCAAGATGACAGATCTATTTTATGTTCTGTACTATCAATAGGATCAATTATAACAAGTCACACACTCATATTCCGGAAATACAGAAACAAAGAAATTCCACGGTCGAACTACCAAATCAAAAAGGAATGGGCTAAAAATCAAAGACCTAAATGCTTAACTTGACTTTCTATTGAAAAGCTAGTTAGTCGGTTCTTGTGAATCTAATTCATAGAAATTCCGTCCAGTAAAATGGACGAATTATAAATCTCCAAAATAATAGATAGAAATATCGCAAATAGAGCCATTGCAACACCCATCAAAGGAGTAGTTCCCCACCCCGGAGCTACTTTACCATATTCTGAATTCAATGGTTTCAATAAATCCCCTACAACAGTTCGTCTTGGACCAGATCTAGAACTACCGTCAACGGTTTGTGTAGCCATAAGTCCTATTTTTTATTCATTGAGATCTGTTGACTTTGTATACCATTCCGCTGTAAATAAAGGATCTTATCAGATCCATTGTGGTCTTGAAATTATATAATAATGGAAACAGCAACCCTAGTTGCCATCTCTATATCTGGTTTACTTGTAAGTTTTACTGGGTATGCCTTATATACTGCTTTTGGGCAACCCTCTCAACAACTAAGAGATCCATTCGAAGAACATGGGGACTAGTTGAAGTAATGAGCCTCCCAATATTGAGATATTGGGAGGCTCATTACTTCAATTGAGATAATTAAAAATCATTTCATCTTTTTAGTTGGAACTTTAGGGGGTTCTCTAAAAAAGATAGCGAAAAAAATTATTCCTAAAGTCGAGACTAAGAGGAATGTATAAACCAATGCTTCCATAGATTTGATCGTGGTTTACAATTATAGCTTTCATACCTGTTTTTGGGGGATCCTCTCCCGGATAAAGAAAAAGAAAGAACAAGAGTAAAACAAAATGCAATGATTCAAATCAAGATTTATCCGGTTCCCTATGTCAAATTCAAATCACAACAAAAACAAAATAAAATAAAGTCGAAAAGGAACAAAAGAATGTTCTATCAGACTACTTGTCTTCTTGTAGTTGGATCTCCAAGTTTTTGGAATGCTCCAAATTCTACTTGAGCATCCAAATCTGGGTCGATACCAGCAAAAACATCTCTGAATAAGGTTCTAGCACCATGCCAAATGTGTCCGAAAAAGAAGAGCAGAGCAAACGAAGCATGTCCAAAAGTAAACCAACCTCTTGGACTGCTACGAAAAACACCATCCGATTTCAAAGTAGCACGATCTAATTCAAAAATTTCACCCAATTGAGCACGTCTAGCATATTTTTTCACAGTAGCGGGATCACTATAACTGACTCCATTGAGTTCGCCACCATAGAACTCAACAGTTACACCTACTTGTTCGACACTATACTTCGATTCTGCCCTTCGAAAAGGAACATCGGCTCTAACAATTCCGTCTCCGTCTACCAAAACAACCGGAAATGTTTCAAAAAAAGTAGGCATACGACGTACAAAAAGTTCACGCCCCTCTTTATCTCTAAAGATAGGATGTCCTAACCAACCGACGGCTATTCCATCTCCATTGTCCATTGAGCCCGCTCTAAACAATCCCCCCTTTGCCGGATTATTGCCGATGTAATCATAAAAAGCTAATTTTTCAGGAATTTTAGACCAAGCTTCTGATAAACTTTGATTTTCGGCTAGCCCAGCACCAACTCTTCGATATATTTCTTGCTGGAAGTATCCCTGATCCCATTGATAACGAGTGGGACCAAACAATTCAATCGGGGTAGTTGCTGAACCATACCACATAGTTCCAGCAACAACAAAAGCTGCAAAAAAGACAGCAGCGATACTGCTGGAAAGGACGGTTTCAATATTTCCCATACGCAATCCTTTGTATAGACGTTGGGGTGGACGCACACTAAGATGGAAAAGGCCCGCTAATATGCCCAATGTTCCTGCTGCAATATGATGAGAGGCTATTCCCCCCGGAACAAAAGGATCAAAACCTTCCACACCCCATGCGGGATTTACGGGTTGTACCCTTCCGGTTAGTCCATAAGGATCGGACACCCATATTCCAGGACCATACAATCCTGTTACATGAAATGCGCCAAAACCAAAACAAGCCACCCCTGCAAGAAATAAATGAATTCCAAAAATTTTTGGCAAATCCAAAGAAGGTTTTCCTGTACGTTCATCACAAAAGATTTCCAGATCCCAATAGACCCAATGCCAGATAGCCGCCAAAAAGCACAAGCCCGAAAACACAATATGTGCCCCGGCCACACCTTCGTAACTCCAAATACCCGGATTCGTTATAGTCCCCCCTGTGATACTCCAACCGCCCCACGAATTGGTTATTCCTAAACGAGTCATGAAGGGTATAACGAACATACCCTGTCTCCACATTGGGTCAAGAACAGGATCAGAGGGATCAAAAACTGCTAATTCATATAGAGCCATCGAACCGGCCCAACCAGCAACCAGAGCTGTATGCATTATATGGACAGAAAGCAAACGGCCGGGATCATTTAATACAACGGTATGAACACGATACCAAGGCAAACCCATGAGAATACCTCTTATATCAACAAAAAATAGACACTATGTAACTTTATTGCACTGGAAAAAATTATACTATGGACCCCCCCTTTTTCAGTAGATTCTCTCGGGTAAAGGATTAATATTTGTTCTAGTTTTTTAGTAATAATGGAACAATTATCTTCGTAGGAACAAAAAGAAGCAGATCTATTCTATACCCGATAAGTAACAATACGCAATGGTGGGGGGGGGGTTGCCCTATTTTATATGAGTGTTTATATCAATGAATGCAGACATATTTGTTTATCACTCAAAGGACCTATTCGTAAGAACTTTCCTTTATTCATTTGGTCTTCCCTTTTTATTTATGATTTATAAATACAATATGATAAAGACAAATCTTTTTTAACACAATAAACCCATTCTTACGTTTCCACATCAAAGTGAGATATTCTACTCCATTCTTTTTCTCCATTTAATGCCTATTGGTGTTCCAAAAGTACCCTTTCGAAGTCCTGGAGAGGAAGATGCATCTTGGGTTGACATATAGTGTGACTTTTCAGATATATTGAGCCATATGGGATTTCCCCGTTCTCTCCCCCGATCGAGATATCCTCTCTTTCACCCCCCAAAAGATTGATTGAATCATCAAAAATTTTGAGCGTGAAGTGTAATGAAGTGCAATTAGATCGATTTTTTGGTTTTTTTGGGGGGGTATCCAGATTACTATTCTAAATTTAGAATAATTTATGGTTGGCTTGGTTGGACCAATAAAGTGAAGCATCCAGGCTCTGTTTAGAAAAAAAACCAATTGGTAATATATCTACGATTACTACTTTTATCATGTCATATATTTTGCAGAAAACATGAAATAAGAAATTCAGAAAAAGGGAAGTCGTATCAAAAAGACGTGGTATTGCAGTATTTGTCCTATATGTGCAAATCCAAATCGGGCAGATCTTTACTCCGAGTAGGAACAGAAACCTAAAAGAATTAAAGAATTGAAGAAGCTCATTCAGAAACAAGAAAATTACATTGCGATTTGGATCCGATCTCGATGAAAACAATACATCAATGAGAAGTTAGTTCAATAAGGTTAGTACAGTATTTTTTTTTTCTTATATTCTATTATAATATAATATAGATTAATATAGATATAATATAGATATATAAATATAGATATATAATATAGATATAAGGGGTCAAAAGTCGTCTTTCTTGAAAAATGTAAGAAAAAGACCTTTCGTTAGAAGTTCGAAAAAGTCCATTATGAAAAAGGAAAGAGCGTTGAAATTTACACATTGATTCCTTTTTGCGATTTTTGGTGAACCGTATGCATCAAAAGGTGCATGTACGGCTCTTAAGGGATAAAATTGTATCCTAATCAACCGACTTTATCGGGAAAGACTACTTTTTTTAGGCCAAGAGGTTGATAGTGAAATATCGAATCAACTTATTGGCCTTATGGTCTATCTCAGTATAGAGCACGATAACAAAGATTTGTATCTGTTTATAAACTCTCCGGGCGGATGGGTAATACCCGGAATAGCTATTTATGATACTATGCAATTTGTACAACCAGATGTACAGACAGTATGCATGGGATTAGCCGCTTCAATGGGATCCTTTATTTTGGCAGGAGGAGAAATTACCAAACGTCTAGCATTCCCTCACGCTTGGTGCCAATGAGTCTTTTCTTTCTCAAATAAAAGACTATGCCTTCGCCATATGAATATTAAGTAATAATAGCATGGCACTTCGAGTTCGATATGCAAATTTTTTTTTTCAAAACCATTCGATT